TAGATATATAGATATTTGGACTGGAATTGACAAACAACCAATACCAATATTATTGTTTCTTAGTGTCGATTAGAAATTGAAATGGGGCGTGGCCAAGTGGTAAGGCAACGGGTTTTGGTCCCGCTATTCGGAGGTTCGAATCCTTCCGTCCCAGCGCAGATCCATTCTTTATGCTCTATTATTCTCCTAGAAAGAAGTAGGGGAGTGGATAGGAGTTTATCCATATTAATTTGAATATCTGTGTCTGTTCGAATTTCATTAACAAATGATCAAGTTCTATATTCTATAGAAATATGTTATGGAGCGAATGTTTTTTCTTTCAATCTCGTTTGATTTAGGTATTTCGTGTTTGACTCTAATGAAAAATTGGAAATCGATGTAACGATTGAGGCAGGGGTGACTTTTCCTATCCTTTTTATTCACTTTATGACAAGAGTTGATTATTGAAATATTACTCAATCCTATGTTAAATCAAATACATATCAATCATATAATAGAATCATATAAAATGAGGAAATGTTTAGCTTATATGGTATGTATCGTTCTATTTCAATTTTTGGGTTTTTGTGAAAAAGATTTGTAATCCTTAAATTAATTAAACTGAAATTATAATGAAATTATAAAATTATATAAATTCTATATTATATAGATATTCTATATTATATAGAATATCTATAACAGTGACAACTGCTCAGTCTATCTGATAGATACGAAAATCCTTCGCTATTTTTTTTTCGATTTTGATTTTCGTAATCCATGGATTTCTTTCTTTTTTTCTTTGATCTATTTAAAATAGAAATTTTAAATTAAATAAAATTTAATAATGATGTATAATATAGGAAACTTTTTCAATTTCAATTAGAAAGATTTCTTTAATAAATATTTTTAATGATTCCTTGTACGTGGAATCATTAAAAATGTAGGAAATCGTTTAATCTATCCTATTGAGTCACTTGAAGATGCAGATTCAAAAAGTGACTCCTTTCTTTATTTCTATTATCTCTATATTTTTTTTCTATATTTTTTATGTATGTTAAAAATATGTTAAAAATGCTGTCTTGCTAAGACTTTTTCAGAAAAATAGTTCCAATTCATATCATATATAGAAGAAAAAGTCTAGATTACGATGTCTATGGACAGCTGAACCAATGACTATTCATGATTCCATAATTGAATCAATTCCATACCGGTTCCAAATTAATTAGAGGAATGTTATGGTAAAACTTCGTTTGAAACGATGTGGTAGAAAGCAACGTGCGACTTGAAGGACACAATCCGTTGTGGAATTTTTACATCCACCATTTTCGATTTGTCTAGGAACGAGGGTGCTCTTGGCTCGACATTGTTTGTTCTGTTACACCCGAACCCTTCGTTTTTTGTTGGGTTGTAAATAGTCCACGATGGAGCTCGAATAGAAAGTATTAATTCATTTCTCGGGGGCAAGGATCTAGGGTTAATGCCAATCAATTGGAACAACTTCGTAAATATATGGAACATATATAGAAATCGAAAGTATCCAACTCGAGCAAGTTTCCAATTCAAAAGAAAAACTTGTTGAAATTGATCCAAATTTTTCGATTCAAAGTGTATCGCGCGGGAATCAACTGTCCATAGGATTCTTTGATAGAAAGAAATCAAAAAGGGTATGTTGCTGCCATTTTGAAAGGATTAAGAAGCACCGAAGTAATGTCTAAACCCAATGATTAAATAAAGGATCTAAGAACAAGGAAACACCTTTTTAATTGTCTCGATAGTCTCAATAACTGGATCAGACTAAAGAATCCAAATAGAATTTGAAATAGTTTAAACGAGACAAACAAAAGGGAGTAAAGACTACTCAATAAATAAAATTGACTAAAAAATTTTCCTTTGAGCTATTTGAGAGTTATCCAACTTGAGTTATGAGTACGGATGGTTTCTTTTTCATTTTCAGGAAGAAAAAAAAAAAGACTGAAATCATCGTCTAATTTTTTTTTATAGTCCCTTTTTTCATTTAATTTATTAGAATTGCATACATAGACAAAACTTCGAATCAAATCATTTTTTCTCGAGCCGTACGAGGAGAAAACTTCCTATACGGTTCTAGGGGGGGTATTGTTCATCTACATCTATCCCAATGAGCCGTCTATCGAATCGTTGCAATTGATGTTCGATCCCGAAGAGAAGGAAAAGATCTTAGAAAAGTGGGCTTTTATGATCCAATGAAGAATCAAACTTATTTAAATGTTCCTGTTATTCTATATTTCCTTGAAAAGGGTGCTCAACCCACAGGAACTGTTCAGAATCTTTTAAACAAAGCGGAAGTTTTTAAGGAACTTCCGTCTAATCAAATGAAATTCAATTAAAGAAAAGAAATACCAAGGGGGGGGGGGTAGCGACTTGTATATAACTTTGTCTAATTTTTCTCTATTTGTTTTTTTTGACCCCCCCCTTTTTTTTCTGCTGTATTCATATTTATTTATCATTGTTTCCATCCAATCTGATGGTCTAGAACGACAAA